AACTAATTGAACCTTTCAATTCTGTATTGCATAGACATATATGTATCAAGGCGTAACGTTCTTCTTGATTTTGAAGAAGAACAGACAGAGTAGAGTAGGAACAAAAGAAAAAAGAAGAGAATCTAATTTTCAGATTTTATATATGAAAGAATATGGATACTTTTTATCCTCTTTCCAGAAATATAGAAATTTTCGTCAGCGATTTTCAAATTGAAATGTCATATAATACAAAGGATAACCTGAGAGTTACAGATACTTCGATGGCTAAGTATGTATGCCAATCGATACTATTAATGAATATGGATATGGATTCATAAATATCCAAAATTTGGATATCGATCCATATCCATATCCATATCCATTATGTTGGATATATGAATGTATTTGGTGAATAAATACTCATACAAATGAATTATGTGCCAGGAACCAGATTTGAACTGGTGACACGAGGATTTTCAGTCCTCTGCTCTACCAGCTGAGCTATCCCGACTATTATTTTACTTAATATATCTCCTCATTTTATGATATGACTTCGTTCTATGTCAATTCAAAAATGAATTGATCTTACTTTGTGTGTACCTTATATACCACCAACTTCAACTTGGGTTAATACAAAAAAATATACACTCGGGTACATAACTTTGTGAAAGAAAAAAATGAATAAGAAAGAAAAAAAAATAGGATAAAGCATTAACGAGTCAAATGTTTTTTTGGGGATAGAGGGACTTGAACCCTCACGATTTCTAAAGTCAACGGATTTTCCTCTTACTTTAAATTTCATTGTTGTCACTATTGACATGTAGAATGGGACTCTATCTTTATTCTCGTGCGATTAATCCGTTTTTTTTTCAAAAGATTTTCGATCCTGGAGTAAATTGATTTATAAATGATGTAATCAATGAAGATTCGATTCTTTCTGCCAGTTAATATAATCGATTCACATCACAAGAATTCTTTCATTTTGCATATAATCATCAATATAGACTCGCAGCGTCTTAATCCAGTTTGTATAGCGTTCAGTACATATATCTATGTATATGGGTTCCCCCTCCGTTTCGATAGAAGGATTCCTTTACCAACTCGACGCGGTAAACTCTATTTGTTAGAACATCTCCCATCGAGTCTCTGCACCTATCCTATTCTTTTTGTATTCTCGCTGCTGTTGGTTTTCGTAAAACAGGATTTGGCTCAGGATTGCCCCATCTTTAATTCCAGGGTTTCTCTGAATTTGAAAGTTGTCACTTCGTATGTTTCCATACCAAGGCTCAATCCAATTAAGTCCGTAGCGTCTACCAATTTCGCCATATCCCCCTATTTTATACTATGCTGAAATCAAAGCGGTGTATTTTTTTTTTTCAATACGAATTTCATTAAATACCGCTTGATTGGATTTCTATTTATATGGAAACCAAAACTCTATAAACTAAAAAAGTGGGTCTTGTTGTTTGAATTTATTGCCTATTTTGTTTAATGTCTATTGGATACCCAAGGCCGACACCCACATTTGATACAACCCGAAATGATTCTATCATTTCTGTTTATGCAATTCAATAGAAATTGATACATGGCATAATATATATATGCCTCTCTTATTATCATTATTTTTTTTTGATGCAATTTGAAATACTTGAAGGGTCGATTCTTTTTTTGTCTTTAACTTCCGAGAAAATAACTCAAAAAAGGTATTTGATACAATATCAATCATTTTGTATCGAGTTATCAAAAATATTAATCATTGATTATAGCTAAAACGAAACTAATTATTTCAAGAATTTTGAAATTTTGAATTTTATTAGACATATTTGAATTAGTTAGCATTTTGAATTCTTTAGAATTCCTAGAATTCTAATCCATTAACATTTTCAAATACCTTATTGAAAATTGAAAGAAGTTTACGTTAAGTGTTGAGAAACAGAAAATGGATATCCATTTTCTATCACTCAAATTTATTAAATATAATAATTTATATTTTATATAATAATTTAAAATAAATAATCTAATTACTAATTATTAATTTCTAGAATATTGATATTGATCAATATCACAAAATAGGAATCTATAGCTATTGCTATTATGAATAGCTAATACTGAATAATTCATATTAATCGAAAAAAAAAAAGATCCTATTAGTTTACGATACATACACAATTTTTGCTCTATTTGAGCCCGCTTAGCTCAGAGGTTAGAGCATCGCATTTGTAATGCGATGGTCATCGGTTCGATTCCGATAGCCGGCTTTTGTCTATTTGTTTTGATTTTCACATGATTGAGAGTGTATTTTTGAAATCAAAGAACATTGAAATGGCTTTTTCCCTTTTTTCCAAGGGTTGCCGACCTATCATATGCCCCATTTCAATTAGTAAAAAAAACAGTAAGAATTCGGTTTCGGCAGAACAAAAAGCGGACTATTTTTTTTTTTATTTCTAATAAATTTCTAGTTCTATTGATATGATATATAAATTAATATAGAAAGAAAATGATTTCTATACATAAATCAAAAATGGTCATTCTATTACTCCAATTCAATCCATTTCTTAATTCTTTTTAGGACAATACTTCATTGTATTATTGTATTTCGCCTCGCTTAATTTATCAAATTATTTAGTTCAGTTTGTTTATGTCCAAACAAAAAAGGAGTCTTCATGTCGCGTTATAGGGGGCCTCGTTTCAAAAAAATACGTCGTCTTGGGGCTTTACCGGGTCTAACTAGTAAAGGGCCTAGAGCCGGAAGCGATTTTAGAAACCAATCGCGCTCTGGGAAAAAATCTCAATATCGTATTCGTTTAGAAGAAAAACAAAAATTGCGTTTTCATTATGGTCTTACAGAACGACAATTACTAAAATATGTTCGTATAGCCGGAAAAGCCAAGGGGTCAACAGGCCGGGTTTTACTACAATTACTTGAGATGCGTTTGGATAACATCCTTTTCCGATTGGGTATGGCTTCGACTATTCCCCAAGCCCGCCAATTAGTTAACCATAGACATATTTTAGTTAATCACCGTATAGTAGATATACCAAGTTATCGCTGCAAACCGCACGATATTATTACGGCGAGCCATGCTCAAAAATCTAGAGATATGATTCAAAGTTATCTTGATTCATCTCCTCATGAGGAAGTTCCAAAACATTTGACTCTTCACCCATTCCAATATAAAGGATTAGTCAATCAAATAATCGAGAGTAAATCGATTGGTTTGACAATAAATGAATTGCTAGTCGTAGAATATTATTCTCGGAAAACTTAAACCTAACTCAACTAAGAAGAGGTTTGGACAACTTTCTTACTCCTACCCCCTTTCCTTCCCATAAAAAAAGTAACTAAAAAAGGACGCAGGATAAAGTACTTATCCAGGGAATAGCAATAGCAAATCGATATCAAAATTATCGAGGGTTCGAGTTCTACCTTTTTGAATTTGAGTATGGGTTGTTCTTTGATACATTGTGTTCATTAAGATTGGTAAATTAGTTGAGGGTACGGAAAGAGAGGGATTCGAACCCTCGGTAAACAAAAGCCTACATAGCAGTTCCAATGCTACGCCTTGAACCACTCGGCCATCTCTCCTACGTAATGATTATGCCCCATCAACCGAATTAATAGCGAGCCATTTTTATTTTTACTTTACTTGATCCTTCGGGCAATCAATTCGAAAAAAAGTATGAAAAAACCAAAAGAGGAAAGATATCGATTTTTTAGATATCCATTTATGTTATCTAGTGCTCCCATCTTTTTCGGATATTTTGACACGAATTCAATCAAATCAATGAATCGTAAGGAATCAACTGATCGGTCTATCTATTTTTTTTTCTTTAATTTCTTCGATTCCATGGGAATCAGACTAGGACCTCTTCATTCTTATACTAGTCGACTAGATTTGTATGAAATCGAAACTATTTCTTATTATTTTATTTAATTCCGGTCAAAAAGAAAGAATTTTAGGAAGAGGAGTTTTCAAATTTTGAGAATTCTGTTTTTATGTTATTTCGTAGTGTCCAATTCCTTTGTTTGTGGGGAATCATTTTCTTACGAAAGGTAATGAAAAGAATTTGAGAGTGGATTGCTATCTATGACTAAATCGAGTATAACTGGAAATTTTATTGATAAAACCTTTTCAATTGTAGCCAATATCTTATTACGAATAATTCCGACAACTTCAGGAGAAAAGGAGGCATTTACCTATTATAGAGATGGTGTGATTTGATCATTAGTTTACATATCTTTTCGATCTCAATTTGATTTACCGCCTTCAGTCTTATAAGACTGACGCATGATTTCGGAATAGAAAAAAAATGAAATAAATCTACGCTTTTTGAAGGTGAGGTTTGGAAAAAAAAAACAATTCCTTCTGTCGTGTATCCCCGATTAATGCAGCCTCAGATGCTTGAATTGTGGATTCTAGTAGTGAGCCAGAGGTTCAACTTATGAATCTGTATTGCGGTGCGAGTCAACACCCATCCATTAGAATCAATAGGCAGTATAGGAGAAGAAGCACTACACCTAGAAATCAACAATACGCAGACTTTGGTTGAAATTATCGCCTTCCTTATCGAGATCGAAACTAAAATGGTTGGGACAACAAACAGCCATCTCGTTCCTATTTTGGATACCTGTATAACCATCGAAGACTGTTGAAGTGACTAATTCCTGGAAATTAAAGGGTGTAGGGGACAAAGAAATTGTTGAAGTTACCATTTTTTATTTAAGATTAAGATCAACCCATTTGATGTTAAAAAAATCTTTGGCAGGAGGGTTGGCTAGAGATTTCTTGTAAAAACACTAGCCCCACTCAGTCCATAACGAGAATTTTGCACTCTTTTTTGATTCCATGTATTATTCTCATTATGCACCTAAGGGAGGAGCCATATGAGGTGAAAATCTCACGTATGGTTCTGGAACGGAGATTCTAAAAAATGAATGACGACCGTAACGGATGTCGGCTCAATCCGAAGGAAATTATGCAGAAGCTTTACAGAATTATTATGAAGCTATGCGACTAGAA